GATTCATGGACAATTCAGATTAATATTTAGAGATAGATATTACCTTTTTCTTTTTAAAAGGAATTGAATGAAATGATTGAAGTTTTTCTATTTGGAATTGTCTTAGGTCTAATTCCTATTACTTTAGCTGGATTATTCATAACCGCATATTTACAATACAGACGTGGTGATCAGTTGGGCCTTTGATTAATTAGATTAATTAACAAATATTTTTTTGATTGACCTCCTGTAGATTAGAGAAAGTAGGAGGTCAAATCTGGATTACTGCTCAGTTATTTCAGTCTAATTCGATAATTCATTCGATTCGACCTAACAAGAATGGAATCACGCTCTGTAGGATTTGAACCTACGACATCGGGTTTTGGAGACCCACGTTCTACCGAACTGAACTAAGAGCGCTTTCTTATCTTAATAGATAAGACTGTATGGAAAACTTTTTCTAACCAAAAACTACATCTACATCCTGTATGAATACACTATCTATCATATAGAATATGATAAAAAAACGGATCAATTCTGTTTTTAATCGATTGAAATGAAAATTGAATTCCTCCTTACTTCTCATAGGAAAAGTAATGAGGTAGGGATGACAGGATTTGAACCCGTGACATTTTGTACCCAAAACAAACGCGCTACCAAGCTGCGCTACATCCCTTTCAATTCAATTGATAGTGTAATTGTAAAGAATCCTTATCCTTGTCTTGTTTTCCACATCGTTATTTCCTATATACAGAATTTATCTTGCCATTTCCTCTTTTTGGTCTCATATCATATAAGGTATAATATATATATTTATATATATGTATGAAAAAACCGTCGTAAATTTTCAGGAATGCTCAGTAAGAAGCTACTCTATTTTATTCAAAAAAAGATTTTATCTACCCGATCGTTGTACATTTATTGAAATTTGACTTAGCTTAGGGATTTTGTGTACAAACAAAAGTAGTCTTGAACTTGAAACCATCTATACATCTGATCGTAGATTAGATATGTATTGTCTTTATAAAATATATTACATATAATAAATAAAGAAGGAGGATTTTCAATGCGAGATCTAAAAACATATCTTTCCGTGGCACCGGTCCTAAGTACTCTATGGTTTGGGGCTTTAGCTGGTCTATTAATAGAAATCAATCGTTTTTTCCCAGATGCGCTGACATTCCCCTTTTTTTCATTCTAGTTATTGACGTGGTAAAGAGATAGAATCAATTATCTGTGACTAACCCCTATTACTCTATTGATTGTCATTGCAACGAAATCTTTCTAATTGTATTTGTATTTCGAGTTAGGAACTTCCATTTTTTTTATCTTCCTTTCTTCTTCACTTCGAGTCGAGAATAATAATATAAAAGTAGTTTGAATCAAAAATCCAAAAGAGGTTAGGCTAAGGGTAAAGATGCCCGAGTCAAAGTTATTTTGGAATGTACCGGTTGTGTTCGAAAGAGTGTTAATAAGGGGCATTTCCAGATATATTACTCAAAAGAATCGACACAATACGCCCAGTCGGTTGGAATTGCGAAAATTCTGTCCCTATTGTTACAGACATACAATTCATGGAGAAATAAAGAAATAGATCGAACCGAACGTCTGTCTATCTTCAAGGAAGGGGACAAAACCCTTTTCATTCGATTTTCTATTTTATTAATAAAGATATTTAAAATTTTTTTTCATAAAATGATATAATTATAATAAAAATCGAAATAAACAAACCAAATCCGAAATAAGATTTTCGGTATATTATACTTTACTTTATATTAAGGAGTAAACATACTATGTGTACACCCAAGCGAATACCCGACGACCCACTTCTCCAGCCACGTCCCAAGCGACGTACCAAGCTACCTCCGAAACCACCTCTCCTGCGGCCTCTCAAGGGATTTCCAAAAAAAAGGCGACGGCGACGCAAACGTCTACGAAAACGTGTGCCCCCGATCCAACCATGGGATCGAATTCATTTTAAAAACACGAATTTACTTAAACGATTTATTAGTGAAAAAGGAAAAATATTATCTAGGAAAGTAACTAAATTGACCTTTAAACAACAACGATTAATGTCTATTGCTATAAAACAAGCTCGTATTTTATCTTTGTTACCTTTTGTTTCAAATTACAAAATATTTGAAAAAATCAAGCCGACTCTTCTTAGATCTGCTAGATTTAGAAACAAAAAGAAAAAATTCGACCCAAAAAGAAAAAAGAGGTCTTTTTTTAGAAAAAAACAAGTCTTATAAATAAAAAAACCTATTCAAAAAAAAAAGACTTATTTATACTCTATCCTCCCGGAGTTTATTCTCCGGGGAACTAGATTGAAATCATTTTGGGGGATTCTTTCCAATCTTCTACCTCATTGGAAATCGTATAAAGAAATTTCTTATTTGATATAGCTAATTGCGCAAGTATTTTACGATTAATAAGCAACTGTCTCTTGTGCAGATCATGTATAAATTTACTATAAGAAAAGTATACTCCCTTTTTGCGAATTACTGCGTTTATCCGAGTGATCCACAAACGACGAAAATCTCTCTTTTTTCTATCTCTATTCCGCTGAGCGGAAACTAAAGCCCTTCTTTCCTGTTGAGCAATAGTTCGAGTAAGTTTTGAACGAGCCCCTTGACGGGATAAAAAACTTTTTTTTCTACGTTTCCGAGCTATATATCCTCGTTTAACTCTAGTCATTGAATAAATGAAACTTTGATGAATAACTAATTGATTTTCTTTCTTTTAGTTATTCTTTTTTCCCTTCCAGATCCATTTAATAACAAAACATAATTTTTCAATGTAAAAAATAAAAATCCCAATGGCTTTTGCTACTATAACCTTCCCGACCACTATTTTTTATTTTTTATACATTTTGCCTTGAAACAAGACAAAAAAATAGTGGGTTCCTTCGTTTCTATGGTGATTTCTTAAACGGTGAGGTCCTCTCTATACACCGGAGCCCTTTACTTCATTTACTGAGTTTTATTGATAACTTGTACAGTTCAAGCTTTTTGGCTCTACCCATGAATTATCCAGTAATGGGTCTTTTACAATGAGATCCACTTATACAGTAACGGTATTGAATTTGAAAGGTTAGCTAGATAGCTGGCCCTGTTAGTCCGTTCTTGCAAGAATGGGAGCATAATTTTTTTGTTTTGCCCTAAAAATAGGATTCCCCGCTTAATGGATAACGTTCGCTACCAATGGGGAATTTTTTCTCATCTTAAATCGGATTTACACCAATGGACACCATAAATTTCATATGATATAGATCTTTTTTATCCTATTCACTGGTAATGATCATTACTACTGGAAAACCTTTCATTTGCTTTTTTTTTCCAGCTCATAATCTGAACGAGTCACACATACACCCTAGTACATGTTCCTCGGCGCTGAGGACATCCCCGAAGAGCGGGGGATTTCTTGACCTTTCTGATTGGCTGTCTTGTGTTTCTAAGAAGTTGGTGAATAGTTGGCATGTTAATATATATATATATAGGACTAGTTCCAATCAATACTAACTAAAATCCCTAACTATATAAAATGAAATATATAATGCTTTATATGATCACCAATTCCATAATCTTTAGCTTCTTTTGCTGACATATAAAAATCTCTTTCCATATCTTCGGCTATAACCGAGAGGGGTTTGCCCGTTCTTCTGGAATAAGCCCTTGTGATGGTTTCAAAGTATTCACTAATGTAATATGTTTTCAACTTCCCATTGCGTATTGCTACTCGTCGGGTATAGAATGGATTTTGTTTCTCTTTGTTCCTACAAAAAAAGTTGTTCCAACAGATATAGAACAAACATTAACCCTTGTTCCGAGATAATCCATTGATTGAACAAAAGGTATCCATTTAATAGTCATAGTATTTTCCAATGCAATAAAGTTACATGGTGCTATTTATCTTTGATAAAGAAAAGGGTAATTCCATGGGTTTACCTTGGTATCGTGTTCATACCGTCGTATTGAATGATCCCGGCCGGTTAATTTCTGTCCATATAATGCATACAGCTCTGGTTGCCGGTTGGGCCGGTTCGATGGCTCTATATGAATTAGCAGTTTTTGATCCCTCTGATCCCGTTCTTGATCCAATGTGGAGACAGGGTATGTTTGTTATACCCTTCATGACTCGTTTAGGAATAACCAATTCATGGGGCGGTTGGAGTATTACGGGGGGGACTATAACGGATCCGGGTATTTGGAGTTACGAAGGTGTGGCCGGAGCGCATATTGTGTTTTCTGGCTTGTGCTTTTTGGCAGCTATTTGGCATTGGGTGTATTGGGATCTAGAAATTTTTTGTGATGAACGTACAGGAAAACCTTCTTTGGATTTGCCTAAAATTTTTGGAATTCATTTATTTCTTTCCGGGGTGGCTTGTTTTGGTTTTGGCGCATTTCATGTAACAGGCTTGTATGGTCCCGGGATATGGGTGTCCGATCCTTATGGACTTACAGGAAAAGTACAACCTGTAAGTCCAGCATGGGGTGTAGAAGGGTTTGATCCTTTTTTTCCAGGAGGAATAGCCTCTCATCATATTGGAGCGGGGACATTGGGCATATTAGCAGGTCTATTCCATCTTAGTGTCCGTCCGCCTCAACGTCTATACAAAGGATTACGTATGGGCAATATTGAAACCGTTCTTTCTAGTAGTATCGCTGCTGTCTTTTTTGCAGCTTTTGTTGTTGCCGGAACGATGTGGTATGGTTCAGCAACTACTCCGATCGAATTATTTGGGCCCACTCGTTATCAATGGGATCAGGGATACTTTCAGCAAGAAATATACCGAAGAGTAAGTGCTAGGCTAGCCGAAAATAAAAATTTATCAGAAGCTTGGTCGAAAATTCCTGAGAAATTAGCTTTTTATGATTACATTGGCAATAATCCGGCAAAAGGAGGATTATTTAGAGCGGGCTCAATGGACAACGGCGATGGAATAGCTGTTGGATGGTTAGGACACCCTATTTTTAGAGATAAAGAAGGGCGTGAACTCTTTGTACGCCGTATGCCTACCTTTTTTGAAACATTTCCAGTCGTTTTAATGGATGGGGACGGAATTGTTAGAGCTGACGTTCCTTTTAGAAGAGCGGAATCTAAGTATAGTGTTGAACAAGTAGGCGTAACTGTTGAGTTTTATGGTGGCGAACTCAACGGAGTCAGTTATAGCGATCCCGCTACTGTGAAAAAATATGCTAGGCGTGCTCAATTGGGCGAAATTTTCGAATTAGATCGTGCTACTTTGAAATCAGATGGTGTTTTTCGTAGTAGTCCAAGGGGTTGGTTTACTTTTGGACATGCTTCCTTTGCCCTACTCTTCTTCTTTGGACACATTTGGCATGGGGCTAGAACCCTGTTCAGAGATGTTTTTGCTGGTATTGACCCAGATTTGGATGCTCAAGTAGAATTTGGAGCATTCCAAAAACTTGGAGATCCAACTACAAGAAGACAGGGAGTCTAATACGACATTGCTTTTTTTTACTCTTTCTTTTTTATCGTTATCGGGAAAATAATCCCAAGTAAACAGGTATGGAAGCTATAATAGTAAACCACAATCGAATCTATGGAAACATTGGTTTATACATTTCTATTAGTCTCGACTCTCGGGATAATTTTTTTCGCTATCTTTTTTCGGGAACCTCCTAAAGTTCCCACTAAAAAGGTGAAATAATTTTTCATTATCTCAATTGAAGTAATGAATGAGCCTTCCAATATTGGAACGCTCATTACTTGAACTAGTCTCCGTGTTCCTCGAAGGGATCTCTTAGTTGTTGAGAGGGTTGCCCAAAAGCGGTATATAAAGCGTACCCGGTCAAACTTACAAGTAAACCAGATAGAAAGATGGCGACTAGGGTTGCTGTTTCCATTATTATAGAATTTAAAGACCACCATGGTTTATAAAAAATAAAATGGAAAGGTATACAAAGTCAATAGATCTCAATGAATACAATCTGATTTATGGCTACACAAACCGTTGAGAGTAGTTCGAGATCTCGTCCCAAACCTACTACCGTAGGGGCTTTATTGAAACCGTTGAATTCGGAATATGGTAAAGTAGCTCCCGGATGGGGAACTACTCCTTTGATGGGAGTTGCAATGGCTTTATTTGCAATATTCCTATGTATTATTTTGGAAATTTATAATTCTTCTGTTTTACTGGATGGAATTACAATGAATTAAATTCACAAGAAAATGAAATCTAAAAGAACCAGGAACAGGAAGTTCTAGCCTTTCAATACAATACAAAATGACGGGCTATTTCTAACCCCCCTTTTGGTAGTTCAATCGCGGAATTTTGTTCTTTCTGTATTTCCGGAATATGAGTGTGTGACTTGTTATAATTGATCCTGTTGATAATACAGAAAATGAGTCTGTCATCTTATCTTGATAGAGATGGTTCTACCTCGTCGGATATTCATCCTGGTATCTGGAACACGGAATATCTAAAATATATCCAGAAATATTTGAACTATGATTCATATGAAATATTCAGACTTCTCGATCGGATTCAAAAAAATTTTCTTTTCAAAGAAAGAATTAAAGAATTTAGAAGTTATAAATCGAAAGATTTTTCTTCTTTCAAACTCTTCTTTATGCCTATTAATTAACAGACTCATTTTTTTTAGTCATTATACCTATCCTATTGATTGAATAAGTGATGATCTGATGGTTCTTACTCAAGGAATCTTTGGGCTTAGCTTTGGGGGAATCATCGTGGTTCTAGTATGAATCTGGGGTTTCAATCGATTCGATAGGGTCTTAACAAGAGAAATTCCTATTAATGATAAAAAAATAGTAAAAGCCACATTACACACAATAAAAAAAAATAGGGAAAGAGAATATTCAAGAGGCCCATATATGGCAACAATCAACATAAAGACGAATGAGCCGACTTGATATTTTGGCATTATCCCCACAAAGAAGAACTTTCGGATTTTTATTCTTTCGTATCTTCCGAAAAGAGAAAATCAGGGATGAATTTCAAATTTTCTATTCTATTCTATATCCCTTTCAATCAGTATTTGGGTGTCTGCTTGAGCTGTACGAGATGAAATTCTCATATACAGTTCTTAGAGGGGGAATTTACGCGGTTTACCTATCTCAATAAAGTCTATGATTGGTTCGAAGAACGTCTCGAGATTCAGGCGATTGCAGATGATATAACTAGTAAATATGTTCCTCCTCATGTTAACATATTTTATTGTCTAGGAGGAATTACGCTTACTTGTTTTTTAGTACAAGTAGCTACTGGGTTTGCTATGACTTTTTACTATCGTCCAACCGTTACTGAGGCTTTTGCTTCTGTTCAATATATAATGACTGAAGCTAACTTTGGTTGGTTAATACGATCGGTTCATCGGTGGTCGGCAAGTATGATGGTTCTAATGATGATCCTACATGTATTTCGTGTGTATATCACCGGCGGGTTTAAAAAACCTCGCGAATTGACTTGGGTTACAGGTGTGGTTCTGGCTGTATTGACCGCGTCTTTTGGTGTAACTGGTTATTCCTTACCTC